AGACCGGACCAACCCACAAAAACGAAACGGTCCCTCCGTAACCAGTCATCCATAATATCAAATAAATCATTTTCATCTTTGGTAAATTTACCAAGAGCTATAGTCATAATGATCCTCCTATTCAACTACTTCAACCATTTCCAAACACCTCATAGCATTTTCTTTTCAGGGATGGGACCTTCGAGGCTTTTATCATTTATATATATATGATTTTTTTTTCTCGTAGACTGCCCCTTCTTTTCTAATGGGTTTCGAATATTAAAAGAATTTATTGGTCTATTGATACCTAGGTCAAATCCATGAACTCAATTCGGTTATTGCTTTCTATTCTTAAAAATCCCCTAAGCCATAAATCATCAATTGTCTTATGACTCATAAATCCGATAGATCCATTTTTGAAATAACTGTTCAAGAAACAAATGATCCCTTTTAGCGCTCTCGCTACCAGCGGATCCCCAGACATACTCCTTTCCTCCAAGAATCTTATTCGTGAATATTGTTCGTGAAATAAAAATGAATAGTTTTCTATATTCTTCGAATTTCTATGTCTAGGAAAGTACGACAAGATCCTATATTTTATTACTTTCTATTTTACATTTTTTTCTTTTATTGTCTTCTTTGTTCTATTTTCCTTTCTTTCCGATTAAAAAAAAACTCCAAAGTATACTTTTTTGCAGATCGAGGTAAGAAATTCGAATATTTTTTCTATTTCGTTTTTTCTTTTTATCTATCTGTCAGATTTTAAAATATTCTATTGAATTTTTTAAATAATAAGAGACTGTAATTGAAAGTCTCTTTCTCGCATCCATTAATTGCCGGAAAAATATCGTATGCATCGATATGAAAAGAAAATTTTGGATACGCGAAGCCATGATTTGATGGATTTTTTTTTTTTTTCTATAGATATATCCTATCTTATAGAAATAATACAAATGAAAATGGATCTTTTCTTGTATTCGGAAATAGAAATAAAAAAAGATGTCAAAAATAAAAAATTGTATGTTGGAACTTGGAATAAGCCCTTCCGCGTGGAGGGAGGGAATAGCAATTTCTTCCTATAGAACCTATAGGAAGAAGAAAAGAAGATTTCATCGGAAATATCGACAGATTCTTACGAAGTCCAAACCAAAGAAGTATTAAAAACAAAATAAAAAACGATCTACTGTTCGAATTTCATCTCTATCGAATTTGAATATCAGAATAGTAGATATAGTTATGATTCAATGGGTTAGGTCCACTTACTTTTTTGATAATCTTTCCCATTTTTTTTGATTGGAATAATAGAAAATAGGAATATCTAACAATTAAAGGAGATATCATTATTCATTAAAAAAAATAAAATAATGATAATAATGTTCTGTTCCACTTTCTAACTATAATTACTTTATTTACTATATTCGAATTCATTAAGAATGATAACGATAACTTATTAGAATTCATAATTCCATTTTTTTTTTCGAATGAAATTCGACGATTCCTTCGTTTATATATATATTATTTTATTACAAATATAAACTTAGTACAAATATCAACAATCTCTCTATTCTTCCTTCAAATATGAATACTACTGCTGGTGTTTTCGAAAAAAAAAAAAAAAAGAAGTAAAAAGCCCCTTATCGGATTTGAACCGATGACTTACGCCTTACCATGGCGTTACTCTACCACTGAGTTAAAAGGGCCCGTTTGATTCAATTCCTGAATAAGAAACTAGCCAATATGAGTCTAGTATATATATTTGTTACTGAATATACTTATATTATATAGATAGGATTAGAATATATGTACATAGATAGATTTTATAGCGACTCATTAAGGAACAAGAAATTGGATTTACCCAGTGAATAGAGTATAGTTAAAAAATAGTTTATTGAGATTGGATTTGATCCATATCAATGGAATGAATTATTTCAAAACCGATTCGAATGGAAGTCATCCTCATCATAACACGAAATTCATTTCATTGATACATGTACACACCAATTCAAATATTTCATCGAATGATTGATAAATGGATTCAATTTGTCTCGTCCCTCAATCAAATTCTTATTGAAAAAACAATTTTCAATAACTTGTTGATCACTATCTACCCGATTTCCAGATTGATTATCGTTTTATTATTTCCCGGCTTAGTGTGAGATAGAAATATACCTACCGAATCTTAACTCTTAACAATGAATGAAAGTGAAAGAAATGAAGTTTTAACACCTCGCCCTTTCCAGCAAACCAATCATTCCCGGAAAGGATCCTATCTTTCTTTTGCTTTCTTTCCCGTTACTTATCTTTTTTCTATTTTTTTTTTTTAATTAATTATAGATGGTTGGAATGAACAATTTCGAAATCTAAATGATGAATCAAAAGATTCTATGGAATTATGAAAGATGGAAAGATCCTTTTGATCGAATCATATCATTCCATTATATTGACAATTTCAAAAAACTGTTCATACTATGAACGTAGTATAATGGCGGTTGGGCAAGTATGCCCCCATCGTCTAGTGGTTCAGGACATCTCTCTTTCAAGGAGGCAGCGGGGATTCGACTTCCCCTGGGGGTAGCGTACTACGAAAGGAAGTTAATCATGGATTATCAATAAAGACTCAAATTAATTCTTCCTGGGTCGATGCCCGAGCGGTTAATGGGGACGGACTGTAAATTCGTTGGCAATATGTCTACGCTGGTTCAAATCCAGCTCGGCCCAATAATTTAATTTGCCGATCCACCATGAAATGATAGAACCCATTTGTTGTTCTCCGGAAATGACCGATGTGTTCTGATACGGAAGAATCAAAATAGGATACATCCCTAACGCTACGCTATTTCTTTTTTTCCGTATAAAGTCTAAGGGAATGATTAAATTAAAGTTCAAGTAAATAAATAAAAATAAAAAAGACTCTTTTTTATTTTCATTGATTCATTTTTCAATCGATTTAGCAATAACGAACGGATTACTCGTAATCTGTGTCGATCTCGATAAAATGCATATCCTATCTATAGAATATATCTATATAGATATCAATAGATAAAGAATAGATATAGATATGAATATATAAATAAGTCCGCCTCTGTCAGTTACAGCACAACGGTTCGAATCTAAAATAGAAAAGGACATGGTTTGAATGAAATCATAAGAATATATATGCTTTACGCTTTTTTCCCTGGGATTGTAGTTCAATTGGTCAGAGCACCGCCCTGTCAAGGCGGAAGCTGCGGGTTCGAGCCCCGTCAGTCCCGATGGATACAAATCCAATAAAAAAAGACATCAATTCATTTCGTGTGTGAAAGGGAATAAAAATAAAAAAATTTCATTCCTAACAGGGATTCCTCTTTTTTTTATTTCTTCGTCGGAACCTTTACCTTAAACTAAAAAAAAAGAAAAAAGGAAAAGGAATTTTGGATTGCATCAGAAATTGCATTTTTGAATTTGGTATGGATAAAAGATCTTCCTATGTTATACTATTTAATTCTCGACGACAAATTGATTTGATAGCTCAGATATTGTTATTCGTGATATTGATCCGATTTGATATCATTAAGATGTAATTTATACCAGTGAATTTACTGACGAAAGATTTTTCATCTCTATGGGATTAAATCCCGAATTATTTATTGAAAATTAAAGAGAAATAAAACATAGAGATTATGGAAGTCAATATTCTCGCATTTATTGCTACTGCACTGTTCATTCTAGTTCCTACTGCTTTTTTACTTATAATTTACGTAAAAACGGTAAGTCAAAGTGACTAATTTTACTTAAACAACATGACTTCTTAATTCTTATCAATGGAATGAGTGAATAAAAAAAAAAAAAAGAAAAAGGATTTCAATTTAGGGTCTTAGTCTTAAATGAAATGATCGGACTACAATCAGCGGAATTCTATGAAATCCGGATAGTATAGTAGAAAGAAATCAAATCTATTTCTTTCTACTATACTATCTATCTATTATTGTAGTATATTAAAGTTTTACTCTAGAAAAATAGAGGTTTAATATGGATCAATCTACAATAAATATGTATCTTGATATTCATATAGATAGAATCTCAATTACATATATATGTAATGTACATAGCATAGCGTCCCAATTTTGTTCTTTGTTTCATCTATTTGATTTGTATTGGTTCCAATCAATCTGAAATAATCAAAAAGCAACTCTTATTCTTCCGATTCGAATTTTTAGATTTCTTATTATTTTCACAATCCCGGTATTATATCATATTCAAAAAAAGTAATCTTTTTAGCATTCCGAAGAAGGAATTGATTCAATAGTTGACAGATGATCCGGGGGTTCTATGAGAAACTTTTTCGTATTTCGAAAAGATTGGTGGTAAAACCCAATCGATTTTTCACGTTTGAACCATGATATGAAATGAGTTCAATAAAGCATCAATCCAATTTCGAACCTAAAAAAAATAAAAAAATAAAACAAGCAGTAAGGCAAATACCTAATAGATATGGTATTCGCCTAAAGCAACGGCAATATCTTATTATGTGCAGTATCTTGTTAGACAATTCCTATGTCTATTTTGTTTCCTATCGAAATTGTGTATCCGCTTAATAACTAATAACAGAACTTTTCTCTTTGAAAAAAAAAGAAAAGGAGGGGACAAAAAGAATAAAGTAGGAGTGGGGGGGGTTACGCGATTCCTCATTTTCCATATATAACTTTGGTAAAAGCCTGTTCATCGAAATAGAAATCTTAATAAAAATTTGGGGAGTCAATTTCCTATTATTTGTATTCCCGTGACTTTCAAAATACGAACATGGGAATAATTCAAATATTTGTTTGATTGAAAGAGTATTTTCTATTTCTATATTATCCATAGAATACATTACACTACTAGAATACAATAGAATTCCGAAATGCAGATATATTTGAATTCAATTAATTAGTATTAATTAAATACTTAAATTCAATAGTTTAAAAATTTCCGAACCCAGTTATAAAAGAACACAATTGATACTTTGATCCCTTAACTCAATTAGTAGTACCCTTAGAGTCCACTCCTTCCCCATACTACGAGGGAAAGGGAAAATGAAAAAACTACCATTAAAGCAGCCCAAGCAAGACTTACTATATCCATGTAAATTTTGTCTCCTATCTCTATCAATATGAAGAAATTATTTCATTATTGTTCACTAATTTTTCTTGTATTTTTTTTATTTTTTTTTGTATTATTCACTAAGAATATTAATATATATAATAATAGTGGAATCGCTGGTACAGAGTCAAAAAAGGGATTCTGGGCTAACACCATTGACAAAACAATCCAATAAATCCAATTAGAACATCTAAGAAGTTCTAATTGGATTTCTAGTAGAATGGCAAAACATTAAGTATAAACAAAATATCCGGAGACATCTTTGGAAGTAGTGAAGTAGTAAGGGAATGAATATTACTAACAGGTAGGAATAATAAGACCTGTGTTTTATTAATAAGACCTGTGTTTTATTTTGTTTCCCCCCATAATTTCATTAAGTAAGTAATTTCATTATCATTAAGTAAAAAGTACAAAAATGTAGAATCAAAACAGATTATTTTACATACTCATATTCTTATTTCCACCTCTTATTTCCATTTGATCTAATCCTTACCGTCTCCCGGTTCGTTCTCTAAAACAATCGGAAGACAGCCTATTCAATTCTTTGACTATAAAATTCTTTGACTAGACAGACGAAAAGAAAGATTTTATTTTATATTCTAAATTCTAATGGAAATAGAATTTAAAAAATAATAATGAATTTTTTTAGAAAAAAATAGATTATATATATTAAATATATTTATTATATTAAATATATTAAAATATTAATATTAAATATATTAAAATATTAAACAAGAACATTAATTAATAAAAATAAGTAAGAATATTAAAAAAAATATGAAAATAGAACTATTCAAATAAAAACTATTTAAATTCAATTTTCAAATAAAAACTATTTAAATTCAATTTCAATTAAATAAATATAAAAAAAGAAAGCCAATTAGCTATTTAATCGAACTAATCTAACTAATATTGAATAAATGGGGAAGCGCTCATATACTTTACATGAGTATGTATACAAGGTTTTTCTTCCGCCCCTTCCCCAACTAAAAATGGAATTCGATTCCTTGTCCGACCTATCCCTATCCAATCTAATTCAAGACCCAGTCAGTAGACGAACACTACATTAGTAGTAGTAGTGGAATGAAAAGACTATCATTTCAAGATTTATTGATTCCTTTTCACTACTAGAATCTTTCGAGACGAAAAGATTTACAGCATTTTAGAGAACAAGCCTCCCGATGCTTAGAATTTAGAATCAAAAAAGTATCAAGAGTCCTTTTCCCCGCTTGCTTCTGCCGGAAAAAAATTAAAGTTTTCTATCAACAAAACGGAATACACTATTTCCATTCTCTTGTCGATCAGGCGACACCCGGATTTGAACTGGGGAAAAAGGATTTGCAGTCCCCCGCCTTACCACTCGGCCATGCCGCCAAAAGGCTATACCAAAACGCTATACCAAAACGCTATAAAAAAAATATATGAGAATACCCCCCCAAAAAAAGGGAGGGCTTAAATTGATTTTTTTTTTTTTTTTATGTGTTTGTATCTTAAATTCCGTTTTATTTAATCCCACTTCATTCTTCAAAGAGCTCCTCCGCCCTTTTCTATTGAAAAAACAAACGTACACCTTCAGTCACAAAAGAAAAAATTTCGGGACAAATCGCAACCGTTAACTATTAATTTAATTGCTGAACGATTCTTGAATTTGAATCTAAAATGGGTTTTTCTTAATGAGTTTTTTCTTATAAGAAAATCGAAATTGATACATAACCAATCAATATTGCTTTTTTTATTGAAAAAAAATCCTTCTACATTTCCATTATAACAGCAACTGTTAGTATGTGTAAACCCTAGAACATAAATTTGAATTGTTACACAGATATTATCTAATCGGGTATCCTATCCGTATATAATACCTATACGAAAGAAAGGGAATTTTGAAGAAATTCTATTCTCGTGCTTCCTTTTTTTTTACAATTTTTCATTAAATAGATTGAATAGAAAATGAAAAATGAACATGGCATATGCTGTCCCGAACGAATAGGACTACAATAAAGTAAGAGACATATAGTTATCTATATAGATATATATAGTGGAGTTAGATCTGCGCATGTTTACTAAATACAAGCCTTATTACTTATGCACTCCAATCGTATTCTCAAATTCTAAAAAAAATGGGTACAAATATTTCTCTTCTCTGCCAATTCGAATTCTTTTTTCAATAATTGAAAAGATTAATTGCTAAAAAAATGCATTCTATATTGTTTCTGATTATTAGATCTTTATCTCATCGAGCAGAGCAAATCCCGAATTCATTTTATTTCCGGTATCCAATCGAATTGGAATATGTAATATCATAATAATCATAATAATGGTAGAAAAGGAATCCATTTTTTGTTTTGATATTCCTAAAAAAAAAAACCGAAGTTCTAGGTAGAATTTTTCAATTCGTTTCTATTT